CCTATAGGTTGTCGCCACAAATTCCATCCCCAAAAACCATATTTTGACTGCGCTTCAACTATATCAACTGTACTTGAACTGTTAGATAATCATAGTGGATGATAACATCACTGTTCCCATCCCTATTCCAGAACCGTACATGAGATTTTCACCTCATACGGCTCCTCAAAGGTCACAAATAAATCTAAGGACCCCTCCATTATTATTTTTCTTTATAGGCTTGTAGGATATATAGAGATAAAATGAAATCCATTGTAAGGTCCCCATTAGACACTGGAATTCTGTCTGCTATATTTATAATAAAGTGCTTCTGAATTCATCTTATCTTTTAATAATTTTAATTCTTCTTTGTTGAGTAATAACTTAATCCTTGAATAAAATGTTTCTTGTAGCAATATCAATAGATATTTCAACCTAACGTTTTTAATTACGAAATCAAATTAGACGTTACATTAGTTCACGAATCATGACAAGAATTATATCTCTATATAGAGAAAGAAAAAAATATCTTTTTTCTAGTGCAATTCCATTGAGTCTTTCGAGTTTTTTTCGTTCCTATTCTCCTTTCTCAAAAAAAGGGGACGTTAAGCAAAGTTAAAGGATTACTTCGTTCTTGATAGTTATTTACTTAATCGGTGAATAGAAGTATACTCTGGATCGGAATCGTGGGAAGTACTCCTTGATCATTTCTACCAATTTAAAGCCCAATTAGAATTCTTTTTATCCAGAGAAAAATAGACTTACATAATCTCTATTACGAATCCTTTGTGTACCTTAGTGTTCCTAGCTACCCACTCATTTTTATCAATCTACTTTCGGGTAATACATATGCTAATATAAAGTAAAAACCCCATAAAGTTGATCTTTTGAACCCGCTTCAAGTTATGATGACTAATCAATCAATCTTGGGGTAAACAGTCTCTAATACTTATGTTTACTTTTATTAACTCTTGTACATAGGAAATGAGATTCAATCTTTTACTGCAAATTTATAAGCCGTTTCTTTCACTCATATAACTATCTGGTTTCCTTCATCAACCCCCGAATACGAATAATGAATAAAAAATAATGAATAAAAAACAAAAATAGATATTCAAATCATGACACTTCCTTCCTAGAAAGAAAAGAAGTAGGGGGCCATTTATGTCTTAACGAATCACACGTAGAGATATTGATAACACACATAGAGTTAATGGTATTTCATAACTAATTGATTGAGCAGCGGCTCGTAGACCACCTAAAAAAGAATATTTATTATTTGAGCCATATCCTGACATAAGAAGGCCGACAGGAGCAATACTTGAAATAGCAATCCATAAAAAAACACCAATACTGAGATCGGCTAGAACAAGGTGATAACTAAAAGGAATTACTAAATAACTTAATAAAATTGATATGACTGCTATAGATGGTCCAATACTGAATAAACGAGTATCTCCTCTAGATGGAAGAAGATTCTCTTTGAAAAGTAATTTGGTACCATCTGCTAGAGCTTGAAGAATTCCCAAAGGTCCCGCGTATTCAGGACCAATACGTTGTTGTATACCCGCGGATATTTCTCTTTCTAACCAAACAATTACTAGTACACCTATTGTGATTCCTAATACAGGAGTAAAAATAGGAATAAGCATCCATATGATCCCATAGATCTCTTTTAAGGATTCCAATCTAGAAAAAGAATTGATAGCTTGTACTTCTGTTGTATCAATTATCATTTTAACGATCAACTTCTCCCATAATGATATCTATACTACCTAGTATCGTCATAATATCAGCCAATTTCATTCTTTTAACTAACTGAGGAAGAATTTGCAAATTAATAAACCCCGGTGGGCGAATTTTATAGCGCCAAGGAAAAACACCCTTATCTCCTATCAGAAAAATTCCCAATTCTCCCTTTGGTGCTTCGATTCTCGCATAAAGTTCTTGCTTCGACAATTCAAAAGTCGGAGAAGGTTTTTTACTAATGAATCGATAGTCAAACTCATTCCATACAGTATCTTTTACTCTATCAAAGCGGCGGATTTCTAAATTTTCATAGGGCCCTCCCGGAATTCCTTCTAGCGCCTGTTGAATAATTTTTACGGATTCTGTCATTTCACTGATGCGTACTAAATAACGAGCTAATGAGTCCCCCTCTTTTTGCCATTGGACTTCCCAATCAAATTCGTCGTAACACTCATAATGATCAACTTTACGAAGATCCCATTGTATTCCGGAAGCTCGTAGCATTGGTCCCGACAAACCCCAATTTATTGCTTCCTCTCCACCAATAATGCCTACTCCTTCAACTCGTTGTAAAAAAATGGGATTCCGTGTAATAAGCTTCTGATATTCAGCAATTCCTGTTAAAAAATAATCGCAAAAATCCAAACATTTATCTATCCAGCCATGAGGTAAATCAGCAGCGACTCCGCCAATACGAAAAAAATTGTGCATCATTCGCATACCGGTGGCAGCTTCGAATAGGTCATATATCAATTCTCTTTCTCGAAAAATATAGAAGAAAGGGGTCTGTGCCCCAATATCTGCCATAAAAGGGCCAAGCCATAACAAATGCGAAGCTATACGACTTAACTCCAACATAATGACTCTGATATAACTGGCCCTTTTAGGGACTTGAATATTGCCTAATTGCTCTGGCGCATTTACAGTTATTGCTTCTGTGAACATAGTAGCTAAATAATCCCAACGTGTTACATAAGGCAAATATTGTATAATTGTTCGATTTTCCGCAATTTTTTCCATACCTCGGTGTAAATAACCCAATATTGGTTCACAGTCAATAACATCTTCACCATCTAGAGTAACAATGAGTCGAAGAACACCATGCATTGATGGGTGGTGAGGTCCCATATTGACTATCATGAGGTCTTTTCTTGTAGCTGGTCCAGTCATAGGTTTTTCCTGATTCATTCTTCCATGAATTGCTGAAAGCGAAAAGAAGTTGATCAAACTTTAAGCGATAATTGAAACTAACTCTTCAAATTAACGAGTTTTTCTCTCTCGAATACCCAACTGGCCTATTAATTCTTTATAACGCGCTCTATTTTTTTTTGACAAATAAGCCAGCAACCGTTGACGTTTTCCCAGAATTTTCCGCAGACCTCTCTGAGATAAATAGTCTTTTTTGTGCAATTCCAAATGTGAAGTAAGTCTCCGTATCTTATTGGTGAAACTTACTACTTGAAATTCAACAGATCCTCTGTTTTCTTTGTTTTCTTCTTGTTCTTGAAAAATAATTGAAATAAATGGATTTTTTACCATAAAATAATTTCACACTCCCCTTTTTACAGATATTTATTTTATTGATCAGTAATAATAATGTCAGAAATTTTAATGTAGTATACACAATAATCATAATTTCTTTATAGACTCCTGATTTTATCAATTAACATTAATCAATCCGATTTTGAGTTCATTTGGATAGTGATACAAAAAGACGATACAAAATAGTTTAGTACGAAGATTCTGTTGATTAATTTATATGTTTAATTGATACATCATTTCCTTATTATTGCAATATCCTACACTGGGATGTAAGACAGCGCATATGTGCATCTGGTTGCTTCCATATAACATGGATATATACAGATGACGGACAGAAAAAAATGAAAAATATGATTGATAGAACAACAGAATATATAGGAAACTCAAAATTTGGAATCACGGATACATATATATCCTTAACATACTCAACCGGCTCCCATTATTGGTATCAAACCAATAGCGATTCATACAAGCTAAATCTTCTAATCGATAATTAGGCCAAAAAAAGAACTTTAATTTAATTAATTCATTTTTTTTTATGTCAAAATGTTGACTTTCATCCAAAAATTGACTCCAGTTTTTTATCTTGTTCTCCTTGTAAAATAATGTATTTCTATGCACACCGTTGTTATTCTTTAAATTAAAATTGAAAGAACTGAGAATTCTCAATTCTCTACGACGTCTAGACGCTAAAAATTTTTCAGGAACAAGCAAATCATAATTCTTTTTGTCTCCATTTTTAGCAACATTTTTTGGTTTTCGGTATCTTTGATTACTTTGGTGCTTACTTTTATGAACCAATGAAATACCTATGATTTGATACATAAAAAACTGTCCGTCATTTTTTAGAGATAGACGGGCAGGTTCGATAATTAATATTCCTTTTTTCATTAATTGTGTAAGATTTAAACGTCTCTTCATTATATCCAGATTCATTTCTTTCCTTTGAATATAGGATATAGTAATTTTTCTTACATTTATCAGGTTAAGCAGGAGACTATATATCTGGATATTATTCATCATTTTTTGATGCAATTGATTCAAACGTCCAGTCCATCTTAATTGTAAAGGAAAATCTCCTTTAAGGAATATTTTGAGTTTTTCTATCGATTCTAAAAAGTATTCTTCAATATTGTTTTGATTGTTTAATTCAAAATATTGTTTTGAATTTGATGGGCTAAAATTTAAAAAATACTCTTCTTGCTTTCCGTTGATATTTTCATTTTCACTAAAATTGGCATTTATATTCAAATTAAAGAGAAGTAATTTGCTTGGGATAAACCAAGGTTTCTCTTTATATTTATGATAAAGTATCACAAACTCTGGAAAGAAAAAAACTTTCGGATTCGATATGAAGCAATTTAAGATTAAGATTTTTTCATTCATTCCCATCCAATCAAAAAAGACCTTTTTATAATTTATTTCGGAACTTGAATCAATCGGAAGATAAAAAAGACCATTATTATGAATTTTATCCATTATTTCCATTATTTGGTCTTTATTAGGTTCAACCTTAATATTTTTCTTAATTTTCCACAAATATTTTCTATCCGTATTTTTTTCCATATATATAATATGGCTTTTTGTTAAATAATTCTTGATAGGAATATGCTTGAGTATGTTAAAAAATTTTTCTTTATTTCTGTTGGAATTTTCTTGGTTCTTATTTGTTTCTAATTTCTTATTTGTTTCTAATGATGATCTATAAATATAGGAGTTCTTTTTAGTTTCAGAATGAACATATTTATAGGATAAAAGATCATATCTATAGTTTTTTTGGAAATTCTCCTCTTTATTTGGTAATAAATAGACTTTCGAATTTTGTTTTTTTTTGTAATCAAGTAAGTGATCTTTTTCATAGGAATACCATTTGTTTAAATCTTTATTTTGAGACGTATAGAATTGATTGATTCCATTTCCCCATTTTTGTCGGCATGTAATCTGAGATAAACCGTATTGATAATGACCTCTTAACCAGTTTTTCCATGGATTCATTCCATAATTTGGAAGTTTCTTATGTCTTAATTGGGAATGAAATATTCCTTGTCTTGCAAAAAAATCCTTTATTTCAGTCTTAAGAAAAAAGGACTGGCCATTGTATTGAAGAATAGATCTTAACTTACTGAAGTTAATAATTTTGTTTTGTGATAATTTTAAAAATACATATTTTTGTGACAAGTAAGATAAATTAAAAAAAATATGTGACTTCCGCTTACTATTTCTAAGATTATCAAAAGCCCTTTTTATAGTCATAGGCGAAAAAAAGTCAATTTTATTTTCTGTTGCTTTCTTAATCCTCTCTTGATTTGTTTCATTATTGTCAATGTATTTATCATTATCAAGAATTTTTTTTGTTGATTCGATAAAAAGTTGTAGAGGGATTCTACGCATATTAATGATACATAGAAAGATATCTATGTATATTTTTTCAATGAATAATTTAACTATTAATTTAATATTTTTTCTTTTAAATATTTTCCAAATTTTTGGGGACGATTCTGCATTATTCTTTTTATTTTTTTTGTTTTTGATTCCTGGCGTTACTTTTTTTTTATTTTTTTTTTTTTCAATTTGATTTCTGATTGTATTTCTTCTATCAATCCTATGTTTCATTTCTTCTTCTGCCTGTGAATAATTTGTCCAACCCGTAGATCTAATTTGACTAAGTGATTCATGAATTTTTTTATTGCTCATTATAGAATCCTTTTCTGTTTGAGTTTCACTTGATTCATATATTTCTCTCGGTATAAATTTTCTCGCTATAAATAATGAAATTTTCTTTCCTTTTAAAAGTTCTTTTTTTATTCGTTTTACAAATAAAAATGCTTTTGCTTCTTTCTTTTTTATTTTTTTTAAAATTTTGCGAACTCTAAAATTTAATTTTCTGATTTCTATTTTATAGTCTATATCTTTATAGCCTATATGTTTAAAAATAGGTTTAAAAAAGGAAGGTGTTTTTCGAGGAGGCCCAAAAGGATATTCTGTTTCCATTCCCAAAACTGTTAAAAAACAAGAATCAAATTCATCTTGTTGCTTTAGATCTCTATCAGAGAGTTGTAGCTTAGATCTCCAAGGTTTCAAATGAAAAGGATATAGGATTTTTATCTGAAACCCTTCTCTTAACCAATTTTTAGGAAATTTTGTTTTGGAGAATTGAAGACCATTATAGTTGCATTTTAGATAAATTTCTCTATTCCAATCTTGGAAATCCTCATACCATTCCGGAGATTCCCGTAATAAAATACGGCCAATATTCTTAGCTATTATTAATAAGGGTAATTTAATATATCTTCTAAAAGTTGATTGAGTTAGTAACAGAAGACTTCTTGTTCTTTGTCCATATGGAATGTTCTCCCAGAATTCTATTGTGTCTTCCTGGTTGTTTTTTTTTATTTTGAATTGTTGATCTAAAATTTTGAATTCTGGCTTTTTACCCAACCAATTTCTAATATTAAAAAAAAGTTTAATTAGGTCGGATATAGGAAAAGGCAAATCTTCCATTTTTTCCAAAAAAAGCGGGGAATGGGGATTTCTTTGAGACGGTACCCAAATAACCATTTTACGCCTTTGAGCGCGCATTGTTCCTTTGATTCCACCTCGACGAAAATCTGGTTCTTCCAAATAACTTATAAAACCCGAATTTTTTTTTAATTTTCTATAAAGATTATAACTCTTCAAATTAAATTTCTTAAAAGTTTCTGAAGTTTGTTTCGAACGAGTTAAAAAAGGTGTACGTTTAAATCTTCTTGATCGAAGCTGGTGCTCCAGCCCTTGCATTATGCCTGCTTCTTTTCTTCGTTTTTTTGCATGTTGGTGCAACTCGCTGATTAATTTGTATGACCATCGAGGGGGTTTTTTACCGATTTCGTTTATTCCACTAGATTTTTTTTGACCCTTAGGGTTAGTTAGAATTGCGTTCAATGCAAAATTTAACCTATTATTTGAATCAATTTTGACTTGTTTTTTTTCTGATTTTTCTATTTTATGTTCGTATTCTCGAGAATTAGGATAGGGAAGAAGTATATCATGAATTTTATTTAGCTCAGATGTTGCTGTACAATTTTGTATCGAAGTTTTATTTATGATTGAAGAATTTATGATTAAACATGAAAACAATTTCTTTATTCTTCCACGATACATCCCAGTCAAAAAGGGATCATACATTTTAACTAGGAAATTCTTTTTGTTTTTAGTCTCAGCATTACACAATCTAGTCTTTGTTTCAAGTAT